TTAATTAGATTTCTCATAAATCTATCCCATTTTTTCTTGGGTTAACCAGAAGAAGTTAATTACATAAGTTTCAAACCCTAATTTTGATCAATAATCAGAATCAGTTTGATCTTTTCTCCCACCTTCAGAAGAATGAAGCATAGGTATCCCCATAATATCGTTAGAATTTTCTGAAAGGTAACTATCTCGGTTTCATATATGGAATTCATATAGAATCTTTGAAAAAGACTTTTTTCCATAAGAAAAAAGAACTTACTATCTTTGGGACCTGATGCTACACCGCTGCTCAATACCTTAGTGGATCGACTCTATTACATAAGTTGATTCCTAACTTTTGTCCCATATCATGACATAAGTAAGCAGTTCTTAACTGTATCGACTCAATAGCTCGCTAATTGATCTTTACGGTGCTTTCTCTATCAATTTGATCCTTTATCCATAGAATATAGTATATAGGCTGCACTCATTTTTTTTTCTTCCTATTTTGGTTCTCGTGAAGTCTCTTTCCTTGCTACAGCTGATAAAAATCGTTGCTTTGGACGATGCATTATGTAGAAAGCCTATTTTTTCTAGTATTTACTAGCCAATTTGATCTTTGCTTTTTTTCCTTATTTCTATAGTGGAGATAGTCGCACGTAATGACAGATCACGGCCATATTATTAAAAGCTTGTGGTAAGAATGGGTTTCGTTCTAGTGCCCGGAAATAATATTCCAAAGCCTTTGTATGCTCTCCATTGCTTGTGTGTATAAGGCCTATGTTATAGAGTATATAACTTCGATCATAGGGATCAATTTCTGGTCGCGTAGCTTCATAATAATTCTGTAAAGCTTCCGCATAATTTCCTTCGGATTGAGCCAACATCCGTTACGGTCGTTCATTCTATTCAAAAAATCTCCGTTCCAGAACCGTACATGAGATTTTCATCTCATACGGCTCCTCCCTTCTGCGCATAGTACTAAGGGGAATAATCCATAGATTAAAAATTGAACTATTCTCATCTCATTATGAACTGAAAGGAACTAGTATTTTTACAAGAAATCTCTAGCCAGCCTTCCCGCAAGAGGTTTTTTCTTAACACCAATCATATTAGTGTTAGATATAAATGGTAACTCCAACAATTTCTTTGTTCTCAACGCCTTCTATTTCCAGGAATTAGTCACTTCAACGATCTTTGATGGTTATACGGGTATCCAAAGTACAAACGAGATGGATGTTTGTTGTCCCAACCATTCTTGTTAGTCCCGATACCGATAAGGAAAAGGGGAATTTATAACAAAGTTTTTGTGTTGTTGATTCCTAGGTGTAGTGCTTTTTCCCTTATGCCGCCTATTGGTACTAATGTAGTGTAGGATTGACCCGCAATACGGAACCCATAGGTGTAACCTTTCGCTCAATACTCAAATCAACAATTGAAACATCTGAGGCTGCATCAATCGAGGATACACGATAGAAGGAATTGTTCTATCTCCAAACTTCACCTTCACCGAGCGTAGGTTTATTTCAATAATTTCGTTCTTTCTATACCGAATCGCGTCTCTTTCTCGTAAGACTGAGGTGAGGGCTAAAAAAAAACAAGAAAAAAGAATCAAATCGCACCATCTCTGTAATAGGTAAATGCCTTTTTTTCTCCTGAAGTTGTCGGAATTATTCGTAATAAGATATTGGCTACAATTGAAGAGGTCTTATCAATAAAATTTCCATTTATACGAGATCTAGGCATAATTAGCAATCCATTCTAGAATTCTTTTCATTACCCCTCGGGGAAAATGATCCCACAAACAAAGCAAAGGAATTTTACAGTACGAAATAACATAAAAACAGACTAATTTTATTCTAATAAATAGATATGGGCTTTCCGCTTAAATTGTCCCCTTTTGTTTGGGAAAGATATGAGATATTGGAATCAGATTGATTTCATTCCCATTTTTGTAGTATACCAATGAGCGGAACTATTACTATTTCATCTAAGTTAAATAACCAAGGACTTTATTTTACTATGGATTCTGATAACTCGAGAAGTTTTGATTTGGTTATGATCCAAAGAGAAAAAAGAATGGAATAATCATTCCATGAAAAAATAGAGTAGAGTAACCATACCTTCTGTTTGCATAACGTGTATACACCACGCCATACAATCGAAATATAAAAATCCATGGCATGGGACGATTCAAAAATTTGGAATAGATCCGTGGGGTAGCTGATGAATGAGAGAAGTTTTTGTTGAGAAATATTAAATGGGAAAGGAATTCTTCCTATGGAACTAGTGATCGGTCGTACCTGTACTGCAGTAATATGAATAACTCGCTATTCACTCAGTTTCTGGTCAATAATAAGATTATGTAGGAGAGATGGCCGAGTGGTTCAAGGCGTAGCATTGGAACTGCTATGTAGACTTTTGTTTACCGAGGGTTCGAATCCCTCTCTTTCCGTTTCTGTTAATTCACCAACGTTATCGACCACAATGTATCAAATCAAATACCAATTGAAACCATTATTCCAGCAATAAGACCCTTATTTGATCGAAATTCTCTATTCCTAATTACTGTGGTTATAAAATAGGAAAGAGCAAAAAAGAAAAAAAAAAAATCCTACTGTTGATCCATTTGTGATAGGTGAAAAAATGCGGATGGATTAAGGCCCTTAGATCTATTTAGTTCGGCGAAAAGGGGACAAAATTCTATGAACCTTTCTTTCTTAATTTTGTTAGGTTCAAGTCTGACGAGAATAATATTCTACGACTAACAACTCATTTATTTTCAAACCGATCCATTTACTATCTATTATTTGATTTACTAATCCTTTATATTGGAATGAGTCAATAGTCAAATGTTTTGGCAATTCCTCATGGGTGGATGAAGCAATATAATTTTGAATCAGACCTTTTGATCTTTGGTTATCCTTTGCAGTAATAATATCTCGGGGTTTGCAACGATAACTTGGTATATCCACTATACGACCATTAACTAAAATATGTCTATGGTTAACTAATTGCCTGGCTCCGGGGATGGTCGAAGCCATACCCAATCGAAAAAGGATGTTATCCAAACGCATTTCAAGTAGTTGTAGTAAAACCTGACCCGTTGACCCTTTGGCTTTTACAGCGATATGTACATATCTAAGTAATTGTCGCTCTGTCAGACCATAATGAAAACGCAATTTCTGTTTTTCTTCTAGACGAATACGATATTGCGATTTTTTCCCAGAACGCAATTGGTTTTTAAGATCACTTCCGGATCTAGGTCTTTTACTAGTTAGTCCTGGTAAAGCTCCCAGACGGCGTATTTTTTTAAAACGAGGTCCTCGGTAACGAGACATAAAGACTCCTTTTTTTTATTTTATTGAAATTTCATTTTACACAATAAATCTAAATTAAAACTGAACTAAAGGATAAACAAAGCAAAATCGACTGATGAAGTACTACAAAAAAAAATGAATTGTATCAACATCTGGATTTTTTGTATATATATATATTTTTGTATATATATAGGAAGTTGAGGCTCCGTTTGATGATTTGTTCTGTAGAGATCTAATTGCTCTAATCCATTTTTATTAATAGTTGCAAGTTACCACGACATAATAGATCGCTGATCCAGCATTTCATTTGAAGAAAAGGAGAGATTATCAATCTCGGAAAAATAGATAGAGAAAAAGCCGGCTATCGGAGTCGAACCGATGACCATCGCATTACAAATGCGATGCTCTAACCTCTGAGCTAAGCGGGCTCGCATAAGAGAAAAATAGCGTAACAAATAAAAAGATTGTATAGGAATTCCGGAAAATGTCCGATCTTAGCTATTAATTTCATATGAACTAAACTAATTAATAGAGTTCTATAGCTAGAAGTTAGAAGTTCTAAGCTAAGTTCTTTTTAGAAATAATTAAAATAAAAAAAAAATATATAATAATAAAATAATAAAAAAATAATAAATATAAAATATAATCAAATAATATTAAGAAATATTTCATCAATCATAATCATAATATATGATCATATCAAATTCAATTGGAAATTCTAATTAGAATAAATAGAATCTTTCTTAAAGCTTAACTAAAGCAGTTAGTTATAGATAGTAAATTATGTTAATTTCATTATAGCGGATCGGTCCTAAGAAAAGAATAAGATAAGGATAAAGATACAATCTAAATTAGATTGAGACATTATTCTGGTTTCATTTTGAAAAGGAGGAGATAGGACGAAAAAAAAAAGAATGAATATCGAACGTTACAGTATTACAAATCACACTGTAAAAATGAAAGAGAGAGATAAAATAGATATGGGCTATATCTATTCATCTTGAATTGAAAATACATCAATGATAGAATTATTTCTGATTGAAATAAACAAGGTTTATCCAATATAAATGAACTGATAGAGGATGGTCAAAAAAAGAAAATAGCAGCCTTTTCGATATAGGAATCATTAGATAATGAATTCAACGGTTTCAAAAAAAGAAATGAATGAAAGAGATGGATGAAATTATAAATGTATCTTGGTCTCAAAGAAAAGGGAAAGGGGGATATGGCGAAATTGGTAGACGCTACGGACTTGATTGGATTGAGCCTTGGTATGGAAACCTGCTAAGTGGTAACTTCCAAATTCAGAGAAACCCTGGAATTTAAAATGGGCAATCCTGAGCCAAATCTTTATTTTGGGAAAACAAGGGTATAAAACTAGAATAAAAAAGGATAGGTGCAGAGACTCAATGGAAGCTGTTCTAACGAATAGAGTTGACTACGTTGGGTCGGTAGCTGGAATCCCTCTATCGAAATTAGAGAAAGGATGGCCATATATACCGAATACGTACGTATACATACTGACATATCAAACGATTAATCACGACACGAATCCATATCGTATAATATATTTATATTATTAATGTTTATTATAACATTATGAATGATTATGAAATATGAAATGAAATTCGGAAAAAATTCCGAGTTATTGTGAATCCATTCCAATCGAACAAAAATCGAATATTCAGTAATAAAATCATTCAT